ATAATTCCAGATATCGACATCTGGAATAGAAACAAGCAAAAAGCTTTTCATAATTTTTAATCATACATAATATAATTGAATTGTCAAAACAAAAATTTGATTCTTTTTACGAATTTGATATTGGAAATCCGCGAATCTAGAAATTCATTTCGGACAATTGAACCTTCTCAAACTGTTTCTTCTTAAGAACCAAAAATATTTGTGCCAAAATAACAGATGCCAAGAAGAACAAAAGGCCTTGGACACGGAATGGATCTTGAAGTACTATTTCCGCATCTCCTTGACCAAATCCACCCACATTAGGATTACTCGTTAATGGCTGATCAAGTTTGATAGATTCGCCTTCGGAAACAAGAAGTTCTGGCCCTGGTGGAATAATATCAACCACTTGACGTTCATCTGACGCATCCGATATGGTTATTTCGTAACCCCCTTTTTCTTTTCGTATGATTTTACTTACTACACCAGCCGCTGTAGCATTATAAACTGTATTGTTACTCTTGATCCCATCGGGATAAATCTGACCCCTTCCTCTGTTCCCGCCTACATATATGGGATATTTTAAGAAGTGAACATCTTTATTAGTAGCGGGGTCCGGGGAAAGAATAGGAAAGGTGACTTCACTATATTTCTGACCAGAAACAGGACCTATCACAAGAATATTTTTTTTATTGGGGCGATAGCTCTGAAAAGACAGATTGCCTATCTTTTCTTTCATCTCGGGCGAAATACGATCGGGAGGCGCTAATTCAAATCCCTCAGGTAAAATAAGAACAGCCCCCACATTCAAACCTCCCCTTTTACCATTAGCAAGAACTTGTTTAACTTGCATATCATAAGGAATTCGAACAACTGCTTCAAATACAGTATCAGGAAGTACCGCTTGCGGAACCTCAATATCCACGGGCTTATTAGCTAAATGGCAATTGGCACATACAATACGTCCGGTCGCTTCTCGTGGATTTTCATAACCCTGCTGTGCAAAAATGGGATATGCATTTGAAATGGATGTCCGAGCTATGATATATATCATCAGCGATACGGAAATAGATCGAATAATCTCTTTCTTTATCCAAGAAAAGGTGTTTTTAGTTTGCATGGTCCAATCATTGATCCCGAAAATTTCTACAATAAAATTAGGTAGGTCGCTTGTAGAGTTCCCTATCCACAATTCTGCTATTTACTTTATTGAAATCATTTTACTGGAATATAAGGAGTAGGAGAAATCCCTGTAGGGTAGAAAGAGTAAGTACGTCTTAAAATGGAAATGCTTTGCTTATGTACCTTATGTTACAAAGTAACAAATATTCTAGTTAGATCAGTCATTCATTGAATGATAAATCACTACAAGTGATGGAGATATACGATTTAAATAACGGAAGATCCAATATTTAAAAATTGTATCCAGAATGACTGGAAAAGTAGAAACAAGACCCGATATAATTTGATCGTTGTGAGCAAATCCAAAATCTTTGTAGACATAGCCAATCATTAGTTCCCAACCATGGGGCGAATGGAATCCGATACATAAATCAGTTAATAAAAGAATAGAAAAAGCTTTTATTGTGTCACTTAAGTTATATAGGAATTCTTGAACCCAAGAGTTAAGAATAGCAAGTTCTTCATTACCCAGAATAGAATAACCACTTAAAATAACGAAAGAGGTTATATTTGTCGATAAGTGCAAAATCATATGGATATGATCCTCATTGTGCATCTTGATCAATTGGATCGTTTCTTTGTGGATTCCTATACGAAGTGTTTGTAGATGTGTTTCCGGGTATTCTTTTATCATTTCGTCCAAGAGTAAGAGTTCTTCCAATTCTATGAATTTTTCTAGAATACTCTTTTCTTGAATATCAGTCAAAAAAGTTTCGGATTGCCTAGTATTCCACCAATTAGTAATCCAAAATGCAAGACTTTTATTAAATGAGAGAGAGATCCACCAGGGCAAAAATACTATAGATGTAAGATATAGAAGAGGAAGAAATGCTTTCTTTTTTACCATTTTTTCATCTTTGAATTGTTAATGAACCCACCTCATTTGTTGAATCTATGTGATCTACTATTTCTATTAACCCTAAGTTCTATTACAGGGCATCGGACCTATTAATCTATTCCCTGTTTTTTTATTTGTGATTCAGTAGTTAGTCCTTGAATTTCGAAAGAATACAGAAATAGAATAAGAGCCCGTTTCAAATGAAGAAATAAGAAAAAATCTTGTTTCCAGATACCTCAATTGAATTGATCAAATTCGAAGCCCTTTTCGATAAATGCTTGAAAGAACCAATTCAAGCAAGTAATGAATATTATTCGGATTTTAAGCCAAAAGAACTCCCTTTGTCTTTTCTATCAAAAAAGAAAATCTTTCGAAAAAAAAAAAATGGCCGGCTACCCCACAGTTCTAGTCCAGGAAAAATGGAGAGAGATTTATTAAGAATATTGTGATCTACCGATCATAAATTCAAAACCTAATGTATTCAAAACCTAATGTAATGATCAAAAATGAGTGGCAAAACAAGACAGAAAAGTTATCCTTATAAGAGATCCAAGCAATCTTTTGCCTTTGATCATTAAGAAAAACATTTGATCATTAAGAAAAACAAAAGAAAAGATAAAAAAAAAAGAAAAGTCGATTGACAAAAGAAAGGAGAGAGAATTTCCAAGATATGATCTATTTGTATCTAACCTATCAATTCATATTGAAAATAAAAAGAGAAATCCTTTATTCCGAAATGTTTTGATATACGAGATGAATCTATTATTTTATTTCGATTTGTTACTTTTACTTGTTTTTTACTAAATTGAGTTGAGTGGATTTCCATACGCATAAATTCTTTTTTATGCATACAAAAAAAATTTCGTTTTATGGATGTTCCATATACGCATACTTTGGCTCGAATGAACGTTCTGAAAAAATTTTATTAAGCTATGCTATGCTGAAGAAAGAACAGAGAATTCTTGAATTTTTTCCCTGCCGCTGGGAAAGAATTTCTTCTTCAGTTCAAGTTCATTTCAAAATACTTCAATCGGTACGCGCAAGAAATAGGCCAATTCGGCGGCTTTTTGCTCAATTTCACGCGGAGTCAAATTCTCATCAGTACGCGTCAAGGGAACGGCCCCCTGTCCTTTGATTTCCATATAAAGGACACGACGAGCATAAATACCCTCTTTAACTTCGATTCGGATGGACTGAATATCTTTCATACGAAATCGTAGAAAGATGCGACGATTTTTTCCAGGAAATCCCCAACGAAAAATACACACTATTCCTTCTTTTCTATCGAATCGATCATAGCCACTACCTACATTCCACGAGATTGTGCACCACAAATAGGAACTAATAAAGAGACCTGCGATACCGTAGAAAGACATCACGATCCCTTGTGGAAAAAAAAGAATTTGTTGAGACGGAACTAAAGATATCAAATTCTTACCGAGATAACTGGAAGATCCAACTAATACGAATCCTAGTGAACCTAAAAAAAGGATAAAGGCCCAGCAGAAATTACTTATTTTTCGAGACCCCACTATAAGTTCTATCCATATATGTTCTGATCGACAACTCATACTAGATCCAGTTGCATTTTATTGGAATTGAGAAAATAGTCCAAATGAATTTGACTTTCGTTTTTTTTGTTTCCGAAGTAACTCTCATCAACTAGTGTCATTCGAATGTAAGCCTTTAGGAGTAATTCATCTAATTGGTTAGATCAAATTGGTTAGATCAAATTGGTTAGGTCTAAAATAAGAATATCCCTTTTATATGATCTCCTATAGATATCCACATATAGATACATTGACTTTCCATTTCCTACATCCACCTCGATTCCGATCTATTTGAAAATTGCTATAATTTATTTAACCATATATTTACGCATACATAAAAGCTATGTTCGGAGGAAACTGCCATATTCTACTAAATAGATATCTGTGTTATCTATATCTAAGTCTTGAAAAAAAATAGATAAGATTTGCACCTATCGAATCTAAAAAATCTTGTTTTTTTGAACATGAAGAGATAAAGAAGCCATTGCAATTGCCGGAAATACTAGGCCCACTAAAGGCACAAAGAAAGAGGGTAAGTTGTTAAAAATTATCATAGAATGGGTACCTCGATTTAATATTTGTACCTGTTATTGTTAGAAAGATATCTTAGAATAATTATAATTCGTATATAATTATATTGAGTATATCGAAGTGACTATATATATTAAATAATAAGTGTAAGGAATGGATAATTAAATAAATGAGACTTATTCTTCTTTATCTTTCTACATGAAATAAATATAGAAATATACGTATGATAATCTATTCTATTCTTGTCTTCAAATTCGAATTCAATTCGAATTTTTATTTTATTTAATAAATAAAAAAGAAAGAGTTTCTTACAAATTCACGAAGGATTCGTTAGAATTCAATCCAACAACAGGATTCTTAGTAAAAATAGAGATTCTCGGAAGATATAGTAGAAAGAAAAGATACTCTATATCTATCTTTTCTATATTTGAATTATATATACTATACATACAAAGCAAGAAGGAAAGATGACCTTCGGTTTATTTTATTTGCCTTGCCCAATTTGAATTTTGAAGAAGGAACCCTTTTTTTTATCTTGTTGCTAGAGGTTTCCTAATTAATAATCAGGAATATCGGTAGAAAAAAAAAGAATTATCCGCACGATTCTTTCTACAATTTACAATTAAATATTATGATTATGTCACCAAAGAAAAAAGAAAGTCTTCTTTAGAATTTTTACTTTGATTCCGATAAACTACCTAATTGTTCGCTACAAATACAAAAATGTAACTAAATAAAATAAAAATAATTTGACTTAAGGCTCCACTTAACTTAATAAGTGAATTTTAATTCAAAGGAAAAAAAGCGTGAAGCTTAAATAACTCACTCAGAACACCCTTTAAAGGATTACGTGGTACGATTGTATCGAATAAGCCCTTATGGAATAAATATTCAGCCGCTTGTGAACCTTCAGGTACTAT